ATGGTAGCTGATTTTATTCCTATCGTTATGGTTACTTTAACGTGTTTAGTTTTACCTGGCGTTGGTATGGCAACATGGTTTGTCTACATTGAACGTCAACAGGTTTCCTAAAACGCAGCACGTTGTGATCCCTCAATTGGTTCATTCTCAACCTAAATATTGGGGGATCAATTTTATATCTTTGTCCAAATAAAACTCATTTAAAAATTTTTAATTTATTTTAGTGGGTTCATCGGCAAAAACTCGACTATTATAATAAGAAATGAGTCTAATTTTAGGAAAAAGACACAAAAAAGTCCGATTCTGTCAAAAAACAGGACTTGTAGCTCAGTTGGATTAGAGTATGTGGCTACGAACCATATGGTCGGGGGTTCGAGTCCCTCCAAGTCCGTATTTAATTTTATCTCTGCTTTCTGGATAACCTAGCAAGCAGAGATAGCATTAAAATAAACCTAAATTACTCTCGAACAGTTAACTTACTTCGACTGTTCTCGATTCGTTATTTCGTAGGATAATAAATATGCCAATTGGTGTACCAAAAGTCCCATATCGTTTACCTGGAGAACAACAAGCACAATGGGTTGATTTATATAATCGGTTATATCGTGAGCGAGTTCTTTTTCTTGGACAAGAATTAGATGATGAGCTTTGTAATCAGATTGTTGGTATGATGCTGTACTTAAGTGCAGAAGATTCAAGCCAAAATCAAGAACTTTACATTAACTCCCCTGGAGGGGCAGTAACATGTGGTTTAGCTTTATTTGATACAATGGAGCACGTAGCTGCTAACATTATTACCGTTTGTATGGGATTAGCTGCCTCGACTGCTTCTTTTGTGCTTTGTGGTGGTACTCCACTGCGACGATGTGCATTACCGCATGCTCGTGTAATGATTCACCAACCTGAGGGTGGGACGAGAGGCCAAGCTTCAGAAATTATTTACGAGTCGGTAGAAATTTTACGACTTCGACGTCAAGTAGGTCTTTTATACGCCCAACGTACTGGTCAGTCCATTGATCAGGTTGCAAATGATATGGACCGTGATACATTCTTCTCTGCAGAAGAAGCAAGATCGTATGGATTAGTTGATGGTGTAGCCTATCCAGATGTTGATTCTCAAACGATCAAAGCTACGCTTGAACGAATTGTAAAATTACCCGATGAAAAATCTCTTGAATCAATGGCTGGTGCTTAAGACGCGAACGGTACTTGTTTATAAAGAGGAAAATAGTTTTCGAAATTTGCCTGCTACTAGATTCGAACTAGTGACAAGCCGCGTATGAGACGGACGCTCTACCACTGAGCTAAGCAGGCATTCAGATGAAAAGGCTTTACTTTTTCGATCTTATCAATATAATACTCTATAAGGAATAAAAAAGCAAGAGCAACAAAAGCGGCTGTGATGGAATTGGTAGACGTGCTAGCTTGAGGGGCTAGTGGGCAATAGCCCGTGCCGGTTCGAGCCCGGCCAGCCGCATCCACGAAGCCGGCGTGGTGGAATGGTAGACACTCGGCACTTAAAATGCCGCGAAGCGAAAGCTTCATGCCGGTTCAAGCCCGGCCGCCGGCAAAGAAATCGTGGGAGTCATTGATAACAGACAAAAATCATTAACCTTTTTCATTATTATTTAAAAATAAAGTAGATTTCTATGACGGAATTACAAGCATTAATGAAAGCAGGTGCTTTTCTGGGACATCGTACATCTCGATGGAATCCTCGTATGGCTAAATATATTTATGCTCGACGAAACGGAGTTCATATTCTAGATTTAGTACAAACTGTTCAATGTTTAGACCAAGCACGCGCTTTTGTTAAAAAGTTAGCAAATCAAGGTGGTTCTGTTTTATTTCTTGGAACAAGCCGCCACGCTGCTGGCCCTATTATGGCAGCAGCAGCCCGTAGTAATTCGTTTTATGTAAACCAACGTTGGTTAGGTGGGATGTTTACCAATTGGTCGACAATGCGACTTTGTGTACATCGGTTAACTTACCTTAATCAATGTGGTGAAGATGGAACGTTTACAACTCTTCCAAAACGTGAAGAGGCAGCATTACGTCGTCAGCACGCACGCCTTAAAAAGTATTTAGGCGGGTTGTGTGGAATGGAACAACTACCCAATGCGGTAATTGTAACTGGACAAAGTAGTGATAGTCATGCACTTGCTGAGTGTCGCCGTTCAAATATTCCAACAATTGGGATTCTTGATTCCGATGGTGATCCTACGAGTGTTGATTTAGTAATTCCTGCCAATGATGATAGTGCGGCTTCGTTAGACTATATTTTAACGGAGTTAACATATTGTTTATCAACAGGATCACGTTAATATCAAAATACTTTACTAAGGTTTTCATTTATGGCCAAAAAAGCAATGATTGAACGTGAACGAAAGCGTCAGCGCTTAGTCGCTAAATTTCAAGAGAAAAGAGCTGCTCTTCGTGAAGCGTTCAAAACAACTGAATCATTTGAAGAAAAACTCGCTCTTCAGCAACAATTACAGAAGTTACCTCGTAATAGTTCACGTGTACGGTTAAACCGTCGCTGTAATGTTTCGGGACGTCCAAAAGCGGTTTACCGTCATTTTGGATTATCCCGTCACGTTCTCCGTGAACTTGCACACCAAGGGCTTCTTCCTGGAGTTCGAAAAGCAAGTTGGTAACAGATCAACACCATCACTTTATTGAGAAGAATAAGATGATGGTGTGTATCAAAAAAACCGCGGAGTAGAGCAGCCTGGAAGCTCGCAAGGCTCATAACCTTGAGGTCGTGGGTTCAAATCCCACCTCCGCACTGTCCAAGGTTATTTCAACAAAAACTTGGATTTGTTTAACAAGATTATTTATCTAAACAATGGATAAAAATTTATCTTCCCAATCTATTGACTACAAGAGTGTTCGTCTTTTAAGACGTTGTATTGGATCTGATGGACGTATTTTACCCCGTCGTGTTCTTCAAGTTCCTGTTCGTCAACAGGCAAAATTAGCTCGTTCGATTAAACGAGCTCGTATTCTTGCTCTTTTACCTTTTGTTCAAAAGTTACGTTAATTTCCGAAGTCGTCAAGCTTAATGTTTGTAAAGCGAATTTTTTTGTCTTTATTTTATTAGGCTTGACACTTTCGTTTCTTTCCTTTAATATAGAAGTAGGCCCCCATCGTCTAGAGGCCAAGGACATCTCCCTTTCACGGAGGCGACAGGGGTTCGAATCCCCTTGGGGGTAAGGAAGGACTAAGGATCTTCCATTATTACCTTACATCAAAATGTAAGAGTTGAACTAGATAGAGGAAATGACTCGAGTAAAACGTGGTTCAGTTGCTCGACACCGCCGTAATAAGGTGCTGAGTCAAGCAAGTGGTTATTATGGTTCCCATTCTCGTCTTTTCCGAACTGCAATGCAGCAGCGCATGAAAGCTCTGAAATATGAGTACCGTGATCGTCGTTGTCGTCGTCGCGACTTCCGTCGTCTTTGGATTACACGTATCGGTTCAATTGCTCGTATTGGCGGGAAAAACTATAATAAATTTATTCATAGTATTAACACTTCAGTAGTAACACTTAATCGTCGTTCGTTAGCACAACTTGCGGTTTTAGATTATAAGTCTTACTTAATGTCCTCTCTATTATAATAGAGAGGTTCTGTTTTTTATTCGGGGGTATAGCTCAGTTGGTAGAGCGCCGCCTTTGCAAGGCGGATGCCAGCGGTTCGAGTCCGCTTACCTCCACGTATCAAGAAATAGGCCCATAGCTCAGTTGGTAGAGCGCTTCCCTTACAAGGAAGATGTCATCGGTTCGAGTCCGGTTGGGCCTATTCCCTGTTCCAAGGGTACATGCCGGGATAGCTCAGTTGGTAGAGCAAGGGATTGAAAATCCCTGTGTCGCCAGTTCAAGTCTGGCTCTTGGCAGCTTCCTTTAACTTTAAGAAGCCGTTTTCTCCCAAAATGGCGGGCGTAGCCAAGTGGTAAGGCAATGGGTTGTGGTCCCATCATTCGCGGGTTCAATTCCCGTCGTTCGCCCACCAGCTTTAACAATCAATGCGGGTATAGCTCAGTGGTAGAGCGCCACCTTGCCAAGGTGGATGTCGCGTGTTCGATCCACGTTACCCGCTATTTAAGTATTTGAAGTAATAAGTTTTTTAATGCCTATTACTTCAAACAATAATATTTTTAAGAAACGATTTATTTCTTAGACATTAATCGTTTTTGAAAGGTAGATAAAGCTAATACCCCTACTACAAAGATAATGGCTGTTGACCAACCAGGAGAGCCTGCTCCAGCTGCGGGATCATTGCCAGACGGCAGTGCTTGATAATTCCCGCTCGCGATTATTGTATTTACTTGGGAATTCAATTTCTCGTTTTGAAGACTAAATCTTTGGACTTCAGATTGAGCGAATTTCAATTTACGCTTTAAAACAGTGTTTAACCTTTTAGCTTTTAAAATGTCGTCCTTTATTTTTTGAATTTCGAGTAGGTGATCTTGACTTACCTCAAAAGTAGCTTCCCCTTTTTGTAATTCTAAATCCAAATTACGGAGAAGAATCTCGGCGTGGGTTTGATTTAGAGGAGGAAGATCTACCTCTCGTGTTTGTAAGAACCTTTTCATAATTAACCCGCAAGACGTTATCATACTCGAAGTACCAAAGAGAGCAGCGACAGTAGTCATAGTCATATCTATAATCTAAGTATTTCTATTTTATTAAGTAATAGACTTCTATATATCCCACCCCCCTGTTGTTAAAAAAGATTATTCATGTTGTATATTACATAAATAATCTTTTCTAACCTCCATCGGAAGGTGATGGTAGATAGAAAGAAGGCTATGGGAGATGGAACTGCGATACTCTCTTTTAAGAGAGTATCGCAAGTAGGTTAAAGGTTTTTTATACCATAGTGTTTCAAAAAAAACTGACTAAGGTACGGTACAATTAAAAACTCATATAGGGCTTTCAAAACTGGTTTGCTTAACCAAACTTACCAGATGTAGACGCAAGAAGGAATGCCGCGTAAGTAAATACATAACCTACACAGAAGTGAGCAAGACCAACAAGACGTGCTTGTACAATGGATAATGCTACAGGCTTATCACGCCAGCGGAAGAGGTTTGCAAGGGGTGTACGGTTGTGTGCCCATGCAAGTGTTTCAATAAGTTCTTGCCAGTAACCACGCCAAGAAATTAAGAACATAAATCCAGTCGCCCAAACGAGGTGACCAAAAAGGAATGTCCATGCCCATACAGAAAGGCTGTTCATACCAAAAGGATTGTAACCGTTAATAAGCTGAGAAGAGTTTAACCAAAGGTAATCACGTAACCAACCCATTAAGTAAGTAGAAGACTCATTGAACTGAGCTGTACTACCTTGCCATAACGCAAGGTGCTTCCAGTGCCAGTAGAACGTTGTCCAACCAATTGTATTTAACATCCAGAATACTGCAAGGTAGAATGCATCCCATGCGGAAATATCACATGTACCACCACGACCAGGTCCATCACAGGGGAAGGAATAACCAAAGTCTTTCTTATCGGGCATTAACTTGGAACCACGTGCATCTAATGCACCCTTAACAAGAATAAGAGTTGTTGTGTGAAGACCAAGAGCAATTGCGTGGTGTACAAGGAAGTCACCAGGCCCAATTGTTAAGAAGAGAGAGTTACCACCTGCATTAATTGCATCAAGCCAACCAGGTAACCAAATACCTGTACTTGCCATTGTTGCAGGACTAGATGTAGAGGAAAGTAAAACATCAAATCCATATGCAGCTTTACCTTGCGCAGCTTGAATGTACTGTGCAAAAACAGGCTCAATAAGAATTTGCTTCTCAGGAGTACCAAACGCTTGCATTACATCATTGTGTACATAAAGACCAAGTGTGTGGAAACCTAAGAAAAGTGTAACCCAACTGAGGTGAGAAATAATTGCTTCCTTGTGCTCTAACATACGTGCTAATACGTTACCCTGGTTTTGTACAGGATCGTAGTCACGTACAAAGAAAATTGCACCGTGTGCAAACGCACCACACATAATGAAACCAGCAATATATTGGTGGTGAACATAAAGTGCTGCTTGCGTTGTAAAGTCCTGTGCAATAAATGCATAGGAAGGAAGAGAATACATGTGTTGTGCAACGAGAGATACAACAACACCTGTAGACGCTAAAGCAAGACCAAGTTGCATGTGGAGAGAGTTGTTCACTGTGTCGTAAAGACCTTTGTGACCAGCACCTAAACCACCAGCAGGAGGTGTGTGTGCATCAAGAATCTCGCGCATGCTGTGACCAATACCGAAGTTTGTACGGTACATGTGACCAGCTACAATAAATACAACTGCAATTGCAAGGTGGTGGTGAGCAATATCTGTAAGCCAAAGACTTTGTGTCTGAGGGTGGAATCCACCTAAGAATGTAAGAATTGCCGTACCAGCACCCGTTGTAGTGTTAAATAATTGGTCAGGAGTATCAGGATTCTGTGCATACACAATCCAGTTACCGGAGAAAAGAGGACCAAGACCAGCAGGGTGAGGGGGTGTTGTTAAGAGATTATCCCAACGAACATGTTGTCCACGTGCTTCAGGAATTGCTACGTGTACAAGGTGACCTGTCCATGCGAGAGAACTCGTACCAAAAAGACCAGCAAGGTGGTGATTTAGACGAGACTCAGCATTCTTAAACCAAGAAAGCGCGGGACGGAAACGGGGCTGAAGGTGAAGCCAACCAGCACCAAGCATAAGACCGGCTACTAAAAGTAAGAAAACAGAACCTGTAAAAAGGTCAGCATTTGTTCGCATACCAATAGTGAACCACCACTGATAAACACCAGAGTAAGCAATATTAACAGGACCTGTTGCACCACCACGAGTATAAGCAGTCCAAGCCGCTTGACCGAAGTGAGGATCCCAAATTGCGTGTGCGATAGGACGAACATGTGTAGGATCTGCTACCCATTGTTCAAAGTTACCTTGCCAAGCAACGTGGAAAAGATTTCCAGCTGTCCAAAGGAAAATAATAGCTAATTGTCCAAAGTGAGAAGCAAATACTTTTTGGTAAAGTGTTTCTTCTGTCATACCGTCGTGACTTTCAAAGTCATGAGCAGTAGCAATGGAATACCAAATACGACGAGTTGTAGGATCTTGTGCTAACCCTTGACTAAAACTAGGGTAGCGTCCTTGAAAAGTAGGTGCCATAAAAATTAATTAACAGTTTAAAAAACTGATCCTTATTGTTAAATTTACAAAACTTGTAAAAAATATGAATCTAGGAAGTTCGGCAAAAGTTCAAACAAAAGAGAAATGAAATAAAAGATTCTAGAGCGTTAATTATCCAACAGCGATAATTCGAGCTAAGAAGAAGGACCATGTTGTTGCAATACCACCCAGTAGATAGTGTGCTACACCAACTGCACGACCTTGCGTAATACTAAGAGCACGAGGCTGAATTGCAGGAGCAACCTTAAGCTTGTTGTGTGCCCATACAATAGACTCAATAAGTTCTTGCCAGTAACCACGACCACTAAAGAGGAACATTAAACTAAATGCCCAAATAAAGTGTGCACCGAGGAATACAAGACCATATGCAGATAAAGCAGAACCGTAAGATTGAATTACCTGAGAAGCTTGAGCCCAAAGGAAATCACGGAGCCAACCATTAATTGTGTTTGCACTCTGAGCAAAGTTACCACCTGTAATGTGTGTTACACCATTAGCAGTTGCACTACCCCAAACATCAGATTGCATCTTCCAACTGAAGTGGAAAATAACAATAGAAAGGGAGTTATACATCCAGAAAAGACCTAAGAATACGTGGTCCCAACCAGAAACTTGACAAGTACCTCCACGACCAGGTCCATCACAAGGGAAACGGAAACCTAAGTTTGCCTTATCAGGAATAAGACGAGAGCTACGAGCGAAGAGAACACCTTTAAGGAGAATTAATACAGTTACGTGAATTGTAAATGCATGAATGTGGTGAACCATGAAATCTGCTGTTCCAAGAGGGATAGGCATCATCGCTACTTTTCCACCAACAGCAACAATGTCTCCACCCCAAGTAGGACTTGTAGCAAGAGTTGCATAAGGAGCTGTTGTTTCGGGAGCAAGATAGTGTGTACTCTGTACCCATTGTGCGAAAATAGGTTGGAGTTGAATTGCAGTATCAGAGAACATATCTTGGGGACGACCAAGAGCACTCATTGTATCGTTGTGGATGTATAAACCAAAGCTGTGGAAGCCAAGGAAAATAGAAACCCAGTTTAAGTGAGAAATAATTGCATCACGGTGACGAATTACACGGTCTAATAAGTTGTTGTAGTTACCTGCAACATCATAATCACGAACCATGAAAATAGCAGCGTGTGCACCTGCACCTACAATACAGAAACCACCAATCCATACGTGGTGCGTAAAGAGGGAAAGTTGTGTTCCGTAATCAGTAGCAAGGTAGGGATAAGGAGGCATTGCATACATGTGGTGTGCAACAATAATGGATAAAGAACCAAAAAGTGCTAAGTTAATAGCAAGTTGTGCATGCCAAGAGTTTGTAAGAACCTCATAAAGTCCCTTGTGACCTTCTCCAGTGAAAGGACCACGGTGTGCTTCAAGAATTTCTTGAATACTGTGACCAATACCAAAGTTTGTACGGTACATGTGACCAGCTACAATGAAAAGAACCGCAATTGCAAGGTGGTGGTGTGCTGTATCAGTTAACCAAAGTCCACCTGTTACAGGGTTTAAACCACCGCGGAATGTTAAAAAGTCTTGGTACTCTGCCCATTGGAGAGAGAAGAAAGGTGCTAAACCTAAACCAAAACTAGGGTATAAGTCCGCCATTAAGCTCGAATCCATAAGGAATTCGTGAGGAAGAGGAATTTCCTTAGGATCAACACCTGCATCTAAAAGACGGTTAATGGGTAAAGAAATGTGAATCTGGTGACCTGCCCAAGAAAGAGATCCTAAACCAAGGAGACCTGCTAAGTGGTGGTTTAACATAGATTCAACACTTTGGAACCACTCTAAACGAGGAGCAGCTTTGTGATAGTGGAACCAACCAGCAAATAACATTGCACCAGCAAGAATTAATCCGCCAATAGCGGTACTGTAAAGCTGTAATTCACTAGTAATACCACTAGCACGCCAAAGTTGGAAGAAACCAGATGTAATTTGTACACCCTGGAATCCACCACCAACATCACCGTTTAAAATTTCTTGACCAACAATAGGCCAAACAACTTGTGCACTGGGACGTACATGTGTAGGATCTGTAAGCCAAGCTTCGTAATTGGAAAAACGAGCACCGTGGAAATACATTCCACTAAGCCATACTAAAATAATTGCTAATTGACCGAAGTGCGCACTAAAAACTTTACGAGAAATATCTTCTAAGTCTGTAGTGTGACTATCAAAGTCGTGTGCATCAGCGTGTAAGTTCCAAACCCATGTTGTACTTGTAGGGCCTTTGGAAAGGGAACGAGAGAAGTGTCCAGGCTGGGCCCACTTCTCGAAGGACGTTTCTACAGGATCGCGATCAACTGCAACACGTACCTTCAACGTTTCACGTTCAGAAGGACTAATTGTCATTAGAAAACTCCGTATGATTATTAAAGAAATCAATAGCCTTACCTATGTTAAATAGGAAGGATTAAACATTTCACTATTAATCTTGTTTTTTTTTTACAAAAAATCAAGAGCTCGAGATTCGAACTAAAGAAATTGAAATAATAGTGTCAATAAATAGAATAACCTAGTGGAGAATCGCAGCACTGTTCGCTTTTAAGTTTCTGAATTGGAGAGAGAGGGATTCGAACCCTCGATGACCGAAGCCATGCAGCTTTTCGAGAGCTGTGCATTCAACCACTCTGCCACCTCTCCAGATTTTTTATTTAATAAAAAGTATACAGATCTTTTAGAGATTAGCAAGTTCTAGAAATTAACAATATAATTTGACAGAAAAGGTATAATTGGAGTATCCTTTAGTTAAACAATCGTGGGATTGTAGTTCAATTGGTTAGAGCACCGCCCTGTCAAGGCGGAAGTTGCGGGTTCGAGTCCCGTCAGTCCCGTCTGGTTTTAAACAAACTATCCCATTTAAAACCAGTTTCTGTTGGATAGAATTAAGATCAGCCTTCTTTTTGTGTTGGTTTTAATAAAAAAGATATACCAACCTTATTGTAGTCAAAAAAAACTATTATGTCCCGTTATCGAGGTCCACGTATTCGTGTTGTTCGACGTTTAGGGGAGTTACCTGGTTTAACACGTCGTATCGCAAAGCGAACAAATCCCCCTGGAGAGCATGGTGCTGCTCGTCAAAAGCAATCGCAATTTGATATCCGTCTTCGTGAAAAACAAAAGCTTCGTTATCACTATGGCGTAACAGAGCGTCAATTACTTACACTTGTTCGACGTGCCCGTCAATCAAAGGGTGCAACAGGTAATTTTTTATTATCAACACTAGAGCGCCGCTTAGATAACATTGTTTATCGTTTAGGGTTTGCTCCTACCATTCGAGCAAGTCGCCAATTAGTAACACATGGGCATATTTGTGTAAATGGACGTTGTGTAGATATTAGTAGCTTCAATTGTCAAATTGGTGATATTATTAGTATTAACACGCGAACACAATCTCAAAAACTAGTTGAGGGCTTTATTAAAAGCAATGACCGACCCATTCCTCCTTTTCTTGCTTTACAACCAGATGGGAAAAGTGGGCGTGTTCTTCAGAACTGTTCTTTAAAAGATATTGGGTTACAAGCCCGTCCTCAATTAAGTATTGAGCACTATTCTCGCCGTGCATAAAACTGAGTTCAGTTATTTTTTTGTAGAAACTTACTATGCCCCGCTCTCAACGTAGTGACAACTTTATTGATAAAACCTTTACCGTTGTTGCTGACATTTTATTACGCGCGCTGCCGACAACAAGTCGTGAAAAACGAGCTTTTTCGTATTATCGCGAAGGATTATCAGCACAAGCAGAAGGTGAATACGCTGAGGCACTTCAAAACTATTATCAAGCCATGCGTTTAGAAGTTAATAGTTATGATCGAAGCTATATTCTCTATAATATTGGTTTGATTCATGCAAGTAATGGAGAACATAGCCGTGCATTAGAATATTATTGCCAGGCACTGGAACGAAATCCTTTTCTACCACAAGCTTTAAATAATTTAGCAGTTATTTATCATTATCGTGGGGAACGTGCCATTGAATCTGGCGATATGCCATTATCCACCTTATTATTTGATAAAGCAGCGGATTATTGGCGTGAAGCCATCCGACTTGCGCCAACTAGTTATATTGAAGCCCAAAATTGGATGCGGACAACTGGCCGATCTTAACTGCTTTCTCTCTTCATTGTTTCTTTTGAATAATGAAGAGTTAATATTATAAAATTTAATAAAAAAATAAGTTACTTTAAAGAACGAAATAGAAAACCTAATCAAAAAGAAAACCCCCCAGATGGGGGGTTTAATTGTGCTTCTAAGACACGAACTACGCAACTACAGAAGGAGCTTCTACAGCAGCGAGGTCGAGGGGGAAGTTGTGAGCGTTACGCTCGTGCATTACTTCCATACCGAGGTTAGCACGGTTGATGATGTCAGCCCATGTGTTAATTACACGACCTTGGCTGTCTACAACGGACTGGTTAAAGTTGAAACCGTTGAGGTTGAAAGCCATAGTGGAAATACCAAGAGCTGTGAACCAGATACCTACAACAGGCCAAGCTGCGAGGAAGAAGTGGAGGGAACGAGAGTTGTTGAAGGAAGCGTATTGGAAGATAAGACGACCAAAGTAACCGTGTGCAGCTACAATGTTGTAAGTCTCTTCTTCTTGACCGAACTTGTAACCAGCGTTAGCAGATTCGTTCTCAGTAGTCTCACGAATGAGGGAGGAAGTTACGAGAGAACCGTGCATAGCGGAGAAGAGGGAACCACCGAATACACCAGCAACACCAAGCATGTGGAAGGGGTGCATAAGAATGTTGTGCTCAGCCTGGAATACGATCATGAAGTTGAAAGTACCAGAAATACCGAGAGGCATACCATCGGAGAAGGAACCTTGACCGAGGGGGTAGATGATGAATACTGCAGTTGCAGCTGCTACGGGAGCAGAGTAAGCTACAGCAATCCAAGGACGCATACCGAGACGGAAGGAAAGCTCCCACTCACGACCCATGTAGCAGCATACACCGATGAAGAAGTGACATACAACCATGAGGTAAGGACCACCGTTGTATAACCACTCATCTACGGAAGAAGCTTCCCAGATGGGGTAGAAGTGAAGACCAATTGCGTTGGACATGGGAACTACAGCACCAGAGATGATGTTGTTACCGTAAAGGAGAGAACCGGAAACGGGCTCACGAATACCATCGATATCTACGGGAGGAGCCGCGATGAATGCGATGATGAATACAGTTGTAGCTGTGAGGAGGCAAGGGATCATGAGAACACCAAACCAACCGATGTAAAGACGGTTCTCAGTGGAAGTAATCCACTCGCAGAATTGAGTCCAGAGGCTTGCAGAAGCGCGCTTTTCGAGAATAGCAGTCATTTTGTTTTATTGAATAATTAAAAGTGTTGTGGTAGGTGCTCAAAAGAGCACGAGAGACATAACATCTCCCGGTTATAAATTAGTATAATTCCTTATGATTAAAATATATAAAATATTTTTTATATAGTTATTAGTAAATTACATATTGTTTTGTTATTACTAAACCAGGTAGATTTTTCTCACTATTATTTTATTAAATTTTTTAAATAAACCGCTTCGTTAGGAATTAAAGGCGGCACCCAGATTCGAACTGGGGAATGGGGGATTTGCAATCCCATGCCTTACCACTTGGCTATGCCGCCACAATTTTCAATCATTTGTTAACAAAAGTATAACATAAGCTTCTTCTTTTGGCTAGCCCTAACAAATAGGTCAAAACAAAAAAAGTTTATGTAGAGGAATCTTTTTCTTCTTCTCATTTTATGATATCATTGAATTAATAGGGATAATTGTTTTTTATCTCAAAAGAAAGAAAGCTAAAGAAATCAATTATATGAAATTCTCCAATGGGACTCCCTTGGTTCCGTGTTCACACGGTTGTTCTTAATGATCCTGGACGTTTAATTGCCGTTCATATTATGCACACTGCTCTCGTTTCTGGTTGGGCAGGTTCTATGGCACTTTATGAGCTCTCTGTTTTTGATCCTTCTGATCCTGTACTTAACCCCATGTGGCGTCAGGGTATGTTCGTACTTCCCTTTATGACACGTCTTGGTGTTACAAAGTCTTGGGGTGGTTGGGACATTAACGGTGACACAATTACAAGCCCTGGAATTTGGAGTTATGAAGGTGTAGCAGCATCTCATATTATCCTCTCTGGTCTTCTTTTCCTTGCTGCTATTTGGCACTGGGTATTCTGGGACCTTGAGCTTTTCCGTGATCCTCGTACCGGTGACCCTGCACTTGATCTCCCTAAGATCTTTGGTATTCACCTTTTCCTTTCTGGTCTCCTTTGTTTTGGCTTCGGAGCATTCCACGTAACAGGTCTCTTTGGTCCTGGTATTTGGGTATCTGATCCTTATGGTATTACAGGTAGTGTTCAACCTGTAGCACCTGCTTGGGGTGCAGAAGGTTTTGACCCTTATAACCCTGGTGGTATTGCATCTCACCACATTGCTGCTGGTATTCTCGGTATTTTAGCTGGTCTTTTCCACCTTACTGTTCGTCCTCCTCAGCGTCTTTATAAGGGCCTTCGTATGGGTAATATTGAGACAGTTCTTTCCAGTAGTATTGCAGCTGTTTTCTGGGCAGCGTTTGTTGTAGCTGGTACAATGTGGTACGGTTCTGCAGCAACTCCTATTGAACTCTTTGGTCCCACACGTTACCAATGGGATCAAGGTTTCTTTGCACAGGAAATTGAGAAGCGAGTTCAAGCGAATCTTGCAGCAGGTGATAACCTTTCTACTGCTTGGTCTAAGATTCCTGAGAAGCTTTCTTTCTACGATTACATTGGAAACAACCCTGCTAAGGGTGGTCTTTTCCGTTCTGGTCCCATGGACAATGGTGATGGTATTGCTATTGGTTGGCTTGGACATGCTGTATTTACAGATACGACTGGAAACGAGCTCTTTGTTCGTCGTATGCCTACATTCTTTGAAACATTCCCTGTTTTACTTGTTGATAAGGATGGTGTAGTACGTGCAGACGTTCCTTTCCGTCGTGCTGAGTCTAAGTACAGTATTGAACAAGTAGGAGTAAGTGTTACTTTCTATGGTGGTGAATTAGATGGTGTAACGTTTAACGACCCCGCAACTGTTAAGAAGTATGCTCGTCGTGCTCAATTAGGTGAGATCTTTGAATTTGATCGTGCGATTCTTCAATCTGATGGTGTATTCCGTAGTAGCCCCCGTGGTTGGTTTACGTTTGGTCACCTCAACTTCGCACTCCTTTTCTTCTTTGGTCACATTTGGCACGGTGCTCGTACAATTTTCCGTGATGTATTTGCTGGTATTGATCCTGATCTTGATGAGCAGGTAGAATTTGGTGCATTCCAAAAGCTTGGTGATACGTCTACTCGTCGTCAAACTGTTTAAATTTAGTTTGTCTTAAAACGTAAAACCACAACTTTATAAATTATGGAGTTGTGGTTTTGATAAAATCCAAAAACAAAATTTAAAATGGAAGCATTAGTTTACACATTCCTTCTCGTAGGTACATTAGGGGTTATCTTCTTTGCGATTTTCTTCCGTGAGCCCCCACGTATTAGTAAATAATTGTGGGAATGTTTGGGCCCATTCGTTGGGCCCAAACACATCTCTTTATCTGGATTAAACGTCATCCATTGCTTAATCTTCGTGCTCTTCAAAAGGATCACGAAGGTTTTGCGAGGGGGGACCAAATCCAACATAAAGAGAATAACCGGTGATGCTAATTAAAAAGCACCATAAAAAAACGGTAAAGAAAAACGCGGGTGTATCCATCTGATTTCTCTCTTCTTTATGATTAACTATTTCTTCTTGATGTTAAAAAACTAACAGAAGTACATAGTTAATCATAGAACACTTAATTAAAATTTTTGAAGGGGCACTACCCCGAATCATTTTTCAATGGCAACAAAGGCAAATATTGGTACAGGAAAAGTTACTGCTGTAGGTTCATTCCTTCGTCCTTTAAATTCTGAGTACGGTAAAGTAGCTCCTGGTTGGGGAACTACTCCTGTAATGGGTCTTTTTATGGGTCTCTTTGCAGTTTTCCTTGTTATTCTTTTAGAAATTTATAACTCCTCTGTTATTATTGATGATATTAACATGAGCTGGACAAGCATGAGTTAGTGCTCTCCCCTCGTTCGAGGGGAGAATCCTTTTAAGCCATCAAAGTGAAAATACAACCTTAATATATTAATTTTTTTTATTAAATCTTTTATTGTTGATAAGTTTGAAACATTTAGATATACTAATACTTGATCGTTTTTATCTAGCTACGTAGATAATGAAGTATATTTCCCAACATTAGTTAGTATTTTTTTGAAACTTAATTATTAAAAAACAAGATGGCTCGCGAAAAATTCGAACGTACAAAACCCCACGTAAATATTGGTACAATTGGTCACGTAGACCACGGTAAGACAACTCTTACAGCTGCGATTACTATGGCAATGTCTGCGCTTAGTGGTCAAGGTGGTAAGAACTATGACGAAATTGACTCTGCTCCTGAAGAGAAAGCACGTGGTATTACAATTAATACAGCACACGTTGAGTATGAGACAGAAACACGTCACTATGCTCACGTAGATTGCCCCGGTCACGCGGATTATGTTAAAAACATGATTACTGGTGCGGCACAAATGGACGGTGCAATTCTTGTTGTTTCTGGTGCAGATGGTCCTATGCCTCAAACAAAAGAGCACATTCTTTTAGCAAAGCAGGTAGGTGTTCCTAATATTGTTGTTTTCTTAAACAAAGAAGATCAAGTTGATGATCCCGAGCTTCTTGAACTTGTAGAGCTTGAAATTCGTGAAACTCTCTCTAACTACGATTTCCCTGGAGATGATCTTCCTATCGTATCTGGTTCTGCTTTACTTGCCCTTGAAGCATTAACAGAGACTTCCACAATGGGTCGAGGTGACAACGAGTGGGTTGATCGCATCTTTAACTTAATGGATGAAGTTGATAGCTATATTCCTACTCCTGAACGTGAGACAGATAAGATGTTCCTCATGGCAGTTGAGGATGTTTTCTCCATTACAGGTCGTGGTACTGTAGCAACAGGTCGTGTTGAGCGTGGTGTTCTTAAAGTTGGTGATACCATTGAAATTGTAGGACTCCGTGATACACAGACTACAACAGTTACTGGTCTTGAGATGTTCCAAAAGACACTTGAAGAGACACTAGCAGGTGATAATGTTGGTGTTCTTCTTCGTGGTGTACAAAAGGAGGATATTGAGCGTGGTATGGTATTAGCAGCACCTGGAACAATCACACCTCATACACGTTTTGAATCTCAAGTTTACATTCTTACAAAAGAAGAAGGTGGACGTCACACTCCTTTCTTCCCTGGTTACCGTCCTCAGTTCTATGTACGTACAACAGACGTAACTGGAAAGATTGACTCTTTCAAAGGTGAAGATGGTAGTGAAACACAAATGGTAATGCCTGGTGACCACATTAAAATGACAGTTGAACTCATCCAACCTATTGCAATCGAAAATCAAATGCGTTTTGCGATTCGTGAAGGAGGTCGTACTGTAGGTGCTGGTGTTGTATCTCAAATTATTGAATAACAAAAAAAATGAAACTTGATCGTTTTGTTAAATTAGCGGAACGGTCGAACGTAGACGTTCAATCCCTACCTCGTGTAGGGGTTGGTGATATGGTGAAAGTTGGAATTCTAATCCGAGAAGGTAATAAAGAGCGTGTACAAAACTATCAAGGAACGGTGATTGGTTGTAAATCCCGTGGTCTCCAAGATCGAATTATTGTACGTAAAACTTTTCAAGGAATTGGAATTGAACGAACTATTCTTTTACGTTCGCCCCGAACAGCTTCGCTTGAAATTGTAAGCCGTGGTAAAGTTCGTCGTGCAAAGCTTTATTACTTACGAGACCGAGCTGGTAAATCTGCTCGTGTAACCACTCGTCCTACTGCAAAAGTTCCCCGTGGATCACAAGTGTAGTATGCACAAAACTCCCTATCAAAAGTTAATTCATTAATTATTTGATAGGGATTCTATAATTAAAAATTTATAAAAAAAATAAATTATTATTGTTTATGTTAAGTTATGTAGGAAAAAAAACAAACCCCCTTCAGTTTAATGAAGGGGGAATTACTTATATTAACAGTTAAGAAAGATTCTTAAAGTCTGTTAATTAGTCAAGAGGACGCATGGAAAGTACGGGCTCGTTATCACGGTCAATACCTTTTTCAAAACCTGCAGCTGCAGCACGAGCACGACCAGCGTGCCAAAGGTGCGCTACGAAGAAGAAGAAAGCAAGACAGAAGTGAGAAGTTGCAAGCCAACTACGGGGGTTAACAAAGTTAACCGCGTTAATTTCCGTTGCTACACCACCTACAGAGTTTAAGGAACCAAGAGGTGCGTGTGTCATGTACTCAGCCGCACGACGCTCTTGCCAGGGTTGAATATCATTCTTAAGCTTGTTGAGATCAAGACCGTTAGGACCACGAAGGGGCTCTACCCAAGGACCACGGAAATCCCAGAAACGCATTGTTTCACCACCGAAAATAACTTCACCAGTAGGAGAACGCATAAGGTACTTACCAAGACCAGTAGGACCTTGTGCAGAACCTACATTTGCACCTAATCGCTGGTCACGTACAAGGAACGTGAACGTTTGAGATTGAGATGCTTCAGGACCAGTAGGACCATAGAACTCACTAGGGTATGCTGTGTTATTAAACCAGGACATGGGAACAGCAATGAATGCCATCATGGAAACAGACGCAAGACTGTAAGAAAGGTATGCTTCACCAGACCAAACAAACGCACGACGTGCCCAAGCGAAGGGCTTTGTGAGAATGTGCCAGATACCACCGAAAATTTCGATTGTACCAACCCATACGTGGCCACCTACAATATCCTCGAGGTTATCAACACTACAAATCCAACCGTCACCACCAAAGGGAGACTTAAGGATGTAGCCAAAAATAACAGCAGGGTTAAGAGTAGGGTTCGTTACGATACGAACGTCACCACCACCGGGTGCCCAAGTATCGTAAAGACCACCAAGGTACATTGCCTTCCAAACGAGAAGCCAACAACCTAATCCAAGAAGGATAAGGTGAATACCAAGAATTGTCGTCATCTTATTCTTATCCTTCCAAACGTAACCGAAGAAGGGGAAAGACTCTTCTAATGTCTCAGGACCAATAAGTGCGTGGTACACACCACCAAAACCAAGAACAGCAGAAGAAATAAGGTGAAGAACACCAGAAACAAAGTAGGGGAAAGTATCTAAAACCTCACCACCGGGACCAACACCATAACCTAATGATGCAAGGTGGGGAAGAAGAATAAGACCCTGCTCGTACATGGGCTTTTCAGGAACAAAGTGTGCAACCTCAAAAAGGTTCATAGCACCTGCCCAGAAAACGATTAAGCCTGCGTGTGCAACGTGTGCACCGAGAAGCTTACCAGAAAGATTAATAAGACGTGCGTTACCAGCCCACCAAGCAAAACCTGTGGATTCTTGATCACGACCGCCAACAACTAAAGTACCATTAAAGAGCGTTTCCACGAGGTAATACCTCCTCAGGGAATACAAGGTTTTCGTGGGGCTGATCCTGAGCGGCCATCCATGCACGGATACCCTCGTTCAGCAAGATGTTCTTAGTGTAGAAAGTTTCAAACTCGGGATCCTCAGCTGCACGGATTTCTTGAGATACGAAATCGTAAGCACGGAGGTTAAGAGCAAGACCTACTACACCAATTGCACTCATCCAAAGACCTGTAACAGGTACGAAGAGCATAAAGAAGTGGAGCCAACGCTTGTTAGAGAAAGCAACACCAAAAATCTGAGACCAGAAACGGTTAGCCGTTACCATGGAGTATGTCTCTTCAGCCTGTGTGGGGTTGAATGCACGGAATGTGTTTGCACCATCACCATCTTCAAAGAGTGTGTTCTCTACAGTTGCACCGTGAATAGCACAAAGAAGAGCTGCACCAAGAACACCAGCAACACCCATCATGTGGAAGGGGTTAAGTGTCCAGTTGTGGAAACCTTGGAAGAAAAGAATGAATCGGAAAATTGCTGCTACACCAAAACTAGGTGCAAAGAACCAACCAGATTGACCAAGGGGGTAGATGAGGAAAACAGATACGAAAACTGCAATAGGAGCAGAGAATGCAATTGCGTTATAGGGACGTAATTGTACTGCTCGTGCAATTTCGAATTGACGAAGCATGAAGCCGATAAGACCAAACGCACCGTGAAGAGCTACGAAAGTCCAAAGACCACCGAGCTGACACCAGCGAGTGAAATTACCTTGAGCTTCAGGACCCCAAAGAAGGAGAAGGGAGTGAGCCATACTGTTTGCAGGAGTAGATACTGCTGCAGTAAGGAAGTTACAACCCTCGAGGTAAGAACTAGCAAGACCGTGTGTGTACCAAGAAGTTACAAACGTCGTACCAGTTAACCAACCACCTACAGCGAAGTAGGCACAAGGAAGGAGGAGAAGTCCAGACCAACCTACGAATACAAAACGATCGCGTCGAAGCCAGTCATCTAAGACATCAAAGGCAGAACGCTTTTCTTCTACTTTACCAATTGCGATAGTCACGCGTGAAAAATATTATTAATTTTTATAGAGTCGAGGTTCCTTATGTACGACTTACCGATTAAAGTAAAGCCTAACATATAGTAATTCTCTCCTCGTTCTTTATAGTATAAACGAAAAGTTTAGAAACTTTAATATCACTACTTGAAAAAAGCTAAAGTCTTACTTTATTCAAATTTCATTCAAATCCTTCCTCTTTACGAGAAATTTCCTTCAAGGAAAAACGAGAAATGAGATCCGAATAGGGAGCGCGTTTAATAGTTGTTACATAACCCAATGGTTCAGGTTCGCGTACCATTAAAAGCGGTTGTGCAGGGTTTTGTTGTTGTAATCGTTGTAAAGTTGTATGAAATCGTTTTATTGCTTGTGGCAATCGTGTATTTAAATCATTATTTAAACTACCAAAGAACTTTAGTTGAAACTCATTTGATGGTTGTAATGAGAGATTAATACCGCGATAAAACGCTTTTCTTGTATCCGTTGGAAATACTGTTGATTCAGCAAACGAATCGCCCCATAACTGTAATTGCCCAGTTCCAATTGAGCGGTTTTGGCCTGTTGGTAAAGATTTATAGCCAATGTGATAAGCATTCCAACTAGAAAGTGAAGTGGATGTAATTTGTAAAAAATAGTAAATTTCTAAAATTGAGGTATCAGAAATTTCAGCCAAAACTACATTCGGAGTTAAACAGTAGACCCCTTTTGGGAAATGTAAATGAGCAGCTCGAATTTGACCGGGACCCTGAACACATAATCGGATTAAACTTTTATTTAGTTTTTCTTGTTGTTCCGTAAAAACTAATGGTAATTGATTAATTTGTGTTGTTAGATCTTGTAAATCAATACCAGAAATATACCCTAATTCACCTAAACTTTTTTGTCGAAACCCATTTCTTTTTTTAAAGAAAAAATTGGAGTAAACAAAATCAATACTTGTTGTTTGACGTAAAAAATCGGTAGTCCAAGTTCCACAAAAACCGACCCGTAAACTTAAATGAGGTGTTTCACTTATTAAAACCCGACGAAGAAAATTTGAAAATCGGATCGGTTGGTGACTCGGAACATCCGAAAATGAAATTGTTCCTTGAAACTCATTTTTTGGATGTAGTGTCAGTTTTTGACATTCAAAGTTTGAAAAGTGTTGAGTCATTGCTTTTTTGATATAGGGGAGTACAAAGAGAAGAATAAACTTCTTAATTATACCCCCCATTACAGTATTAAACGCGTCGGTTCTTAGGAGGTCGACATCCATTATGAGGTAAAGCAGTAATATCACGTAATAATGTGATTGCTAAACCACCAGCTTGTAATGCACGAACCGAAGTATCACGACCAGCACCTGGGCCACGTAAAACAACTTCAATACGTTTCATTCCCATATCAGTACACTTTTGGACAACTTGTTGTGCGGCCATTTGTGCAGCAAATGGCGTTCCACGTTTTGCCCCTTTAAAGCCACATGCTCCTGCAGAAGACCAAGCAACTACATTACCATTAGAGTCTGTGACATTCACAATTGTATTATTAAAACTAGCATAAATATGAACAACTCCACGTGGTAAACGTCGGCGAACATTTCGTGCTTTACGTACTTGTTTTACCATAAGTTTAATTACTTAATTTTAACCTTGTCGTTGCTTATGTTTCGGATTTGAACAGATAATTAAAACCTTTCCACGTCGGCGAATGACACGGCAGTTGTCACACATTTTTTTTACAGAACTTCTTACTTTCATACTTAGCGTTTTAGTTGAGGTGGTGAGGAACGATGACGATATGTAATCCGCCCTCGTGTTAGATCATAGGGGCTAAGTGCAACAACAACTTTATCCCCTAATAAAATTTTAATATGATTCCGGCGTGTTCGGCCGGAAACATAGGCGAGAACAGAAAATCCATTCTCTAACTCTACTTCAAATCGTAGATCAGGTAAACATGTTACAACTACCCCTTCTACCTCAATTGCATCTTCTTTCTCCTTTTTATTTACTAACATATCGATTAAGACTTTGTACAGTGGATTACAAACTCTTTACCAAACGTAACAGAGTAATTCACCGCCAATGCGTTGGACACTGGGAGCCGTATTCGAAGTTTTTTGGTTAGTAGGAATACCTTTTTGAAGGACACGGTTGGATAGAATACCATTTGATGTCGAGATAATAGCAATTCCTACTCCACCAAGAACACGGGGAATACTTTTCTTATTAATAAAAACACGGCGGCCAGGTCGACTCACGATTTCTAAATGATTAATACGAGATTTACCATTTTGATCAACTAAATTAACAACGAGATAATGTTGCTTATTCTCCCAAATTTCTTGGGCATTTGTCACAAGTTTTTCAGAAATTAAAACCTGAACTAGGTTATAAATCTTTTTTGAAAAGCGTAATTTAGTTTGAGCCTGCCCAGCAGCAATTGCATTGCGGATGCGTGTTAAAGCATCTGCTAAACTATCGTTTTGCATAAAAAATTAAAACGTTTCAAATAAATATTATTGATTTTTAAAAGGCATACCAAACGCTTTGAGTAACGCCAGTCCTTCTTGATCAGTTGAACTATTGGTTACAATGGAAATATCCATTCCACGAATTCGATCAATCTTATCGTATTCAATTTCAGGGAACATTAACTGTTCTTCTAACCCTAAGTTATAATTACCCCGACCATCAAAACTGGTTGAGCTAATTCCTTGGAAGTCACGAATTCGAGGTAACGCTAAATTGATTAAACGATCAAGAAAACTATACATACGATCACCTCGTAAAGTTACTGAAATCCCAATAGGCATTTCTTCACGAAGTTTGAAACTTGCGATTGATTGGCGAGAGCGGGTTACTACACCTTTTTGTCCAGCGATTACCGATACTTCATGTAACGAAGTATCCATAGAACGTGGGTTTTGAGTTGCTTCACCCATTCCACGGTTTAATACTACTTTTGTTACTTTAGGAACTTGGTGAGTATTCTTGTAATTAAATTCTTTTATCAATGCAGGATGAATTGATTCAAGATATTGTTTCTTTAAACGCTGTGTCATGAGAAGAATTTTTATAACAAATTAAATAAAACAAAAAATTGTTTTAAATTACTTCAGGAGCAAGGGAAATAATTTTTCCAAAGTCCTTGTCACGAAGTTCACGTGCAATAGGGCCAAAAACACGTGTCCCGCGAGGATTGTCCGCAGCATTTAAAACAACAGCAGCATTTTCATCAAATCGGATAGTCATGCCATCTTCACGTTGAATTGGTTTCTTTGTTCGAACAATTACTGCTCGAACAATATCTGATTTTTTGACAGGCATATTAGGAAGAGCCTCTTTGACTACTGCAATAATAATATCTCCGACACGGGCATATTTAGGACGGTTTGTACCTAAGACACGAATACACATGAGTTTGCGAGCACCACTATTATCAGCAACTGTTAAATATGTTTGAGCCTGAATCATTTTTGTTTCTACTTTAACAATGGACTTGTTAAGATGCCGATAGCATACGACTAACAAATTGTGTCTTCATGGGCATTTTATAAGCTGCAAGTCGCATTGCAGCACGAGCAACCGACTCAGACACCCCATCAATTTCATAAATAATACGACCAGGACGAACAACGGCTACCCAATATTCTGGTGCACCTTTACCAGAACCCATACGAGTCTCTGCTGGTCGCATTGTAATAGGACGGTCTGGGAAAACGCGAATCCAAAGTTTTCCACCACGACGAACATAACGTGTAATTGCACGTCGGCCGGCTTCGAGTTGACGAGATGTTACCCAGGAGCATTCAGTCGCACGTAACGCGAAATTACCAAAAACAGGTTTATTTCCACGTAGCGTACGGCCACGCATTCGGCCACGATGATATCGTCGAAATTTAGTACGTTTAGGACTTAACATAAACTATTTTACTTAAAAGAATATTATGCGCTTGTTTCTTCCGAAACTGTTGCGTCTACACGTTTGGGAAGTGTAGGACGAGGTAATAAAACAGGAATATTAAAATCTTCGGGATTTGTTACACGTGCTTGATCTAATTCATCAGCTTGAGTAACCGATACATTTGATTCGTCAAGTGCACGTTGTTGTCCCATTCCAGTTTTTTGCTTTTGATAAAGTCCTTGACTCTCTTTATATAACCAAACTTTAATTCCTAGACAACCATACAACGTTCGTGCTGTATGAGTTGCATAATCAACCTCAGCTCGAAGAGTATGTAAAGGTACTCGACCTTCACGTACCCATTCACTTCGGGCAATTTCAGCACCATTTAAACGACCAGAGATTTGTACTTTTACCCCTAACACACCACGAGCTGTTTGTGCTCGTTTAATGGTTTGTTTGAGAGCACGACGAAATGCTACTCGTTTTTCTAATTGATGAGCTAAAGATGCTGCTAATAATGCAACATTTGAATCTGGTTGTGTTTCTTCCACTAAGCGTAAACTTAAGGGAATCTTTTGAGGAAAAAGCTTTTCTAAATCACGTCGAACTTGTACAAGGCCAGATACGCGATTTGTAGGGTCTTGTGTTTCTTGATTAGAACCAAGTAAAACACGAGGGCGAGCAGTATGAATTTCAAGAGATAATAATTGTCCTTTACGACGGGTATAAACTGCTGAAATACCACTTTCAGTATCCGGAAATTCACGCGTTAAAAACTTACGAACGAGTAAATCTTCTTGAAGTTTCTTTGAATAATCTTGGGAAGAAGCAAACCAATCAGAGCGATGGTGTTGTGAATACCCAAGACGGAATCCAAAGGGATTAACTTTTTGTCCCATAGATGTTTAAAAAATCTAATATTGATTAACGTTTTGCACGTTTATCTTTTTTGATGTGACTACGAAATGTACGAGTAGGTGCAAATTCACCTAATTTATGACCAACCATTTGGTCAGTAATAAAAACTGGAATATGAGTACGGCCATTATGTACAGCTACCGTATGACCAATCATGATTGGAACAATGGTAGAGGAACGAGACCATGTACGAATAACTTGTTTTTTTCCTTCAGCATTCATCTTCTCTAACAGACGGAGAAGTTTATATGAAACAAAAGGTCCTTTTGATAAAGAGCGGGGCATAATTTTAGACGATTGGTATTTCAACTAACATTAAGATCCACGACGACGAAGAATCGCCTTTTCACTATAACGACGATTAGAACGTGTACGTTTTCCAAGTGCTGGTTGTCCCCAAGGGGTAACAGGACGGCTGCGTCCAATCGGTGCACGTCCTTCACCACCACCATGAGGGTGATCACATGGGTTCATAACAACACCACGAACACGAGGACGAATTCCTAACCAACGGCGACGGCCTGCTTTTCCTAAACGAATGTTGGCACGTTCTTCATTTCCAACTTGGCCAATCGTTGACCAACAGTAACGGGAAAAGAGACGTACTTCACCAGACGGTAATCGGAGAGTTACTGCAGCTCCTTCTTTTGCTACAATTTGTGCGGCAGAGCCAGCGGAGCGTGCTACTTGTGCCCCTTTCCCAGGCTGGAGCTCAATTGCATGAACTAATGTTCCCAAAGGTGCACTGGCCAAGGGAAGGGCATTACCTGATTGAATCGGAGGGCGCAAACTTGAAAGTAATGTATCACCAACTTTTACACCTCGAGGGTGTAAAATGTAGCTTTTCGTTCCATCTTCATAATGAAGTAAGGCTAAGTTAGCTGTTCGGTTGGGATCATATTCAATTGCTTCTACCTTTGCAGGTGTTTCAACGAGACCACGGCGGAAATCAATCGTACGATAGAGACGTTTGTGTCCACCCCCTTTGTGGCGACACGTAATAACTCCACGATTATTTCGACCATGGCTACGATTTTGACCTTTTACTAAATGTTTTTCAGGTTGTTTACGAGTAAGTTCGGAGAAATCTAACGCAGAATGGTTTCGATTTCCCGGTGTGTATGGATTATAAAATCGAATCGCCATAACAAAAAAAAGCCTTGTTATAAAATATAAAATTATTCAGAATCCGAAACTAAAGTATCACCTTGTCGAAGTGTTACGATTGCGCGCTTATAACGTGGTAAATAACCACCACCACGTGTTACTGCACGACGACGACGTGGAGGCATGTGAGTATTCACAGCAAGAACTTGTACACCAAATGTTGATTCTACTAGTTGACGAATTTGTGTTTTATTTAAATGTGGATCCACATCTAAAGTCCATCGATTCTGTTCAACTAATTTACAAGTTTTTAGTGTTACAACAACTCCTTTAATTCCTTCAACGGTTGCAAGTTGTCCCATGTTATTCTGTTGTGTTTGTAAGAGATTTGATACTTGAAAAAAGTATTCTAACTTGTTTGGATAAAGAACGTCTACCCAACAATTTCTAATATTATATTGAGCCTAATTAGAGTTTCGGTAATTTTGGTAATTTATTAAAGAAAAATATAAACGATATTAGTTTTTTAAACCTTGACAAAAAAGTATCTTACTACTATTCTGTAAGAAGTACAATGAATGTACATGATAGAACGGGGTATAGCTCAGCTTGGTAGAGCAATGCCTTTGGGAGGCAGAGGCCGTGGGTTCGAATCCCCCTACCCCGATAATATAATACTATTTTATAAAAAACATTACATATGTTCTTTCATAACTTTTTGATTTAAAACTTAAAACCAGTAGCATTGAAAGTTTGTCAATGCTACTGGTCTCTATTTTCTATTTATTACGAATTTAAATTTCCTTGTTCAATAAATTGATTTAACACTTTACTAGCTTGGTCACGCTTTACTTGTCGATTGTTTTCCGCTTCAACTTTTTTAGTTAAATCTCTTTCAATTTCTTTTAAAGGTACTCCAAGTGATTCAATTACTGCAGGGTGCTCATAATACGATAAATCTGTAATGTAATTATAGGTTTTACGATAACAGCTTTGTCCTGTCCCTTGATTAAAAGTTACATAGCCAACATTTGAACTTGTTCGCATTACTTTTTTAACTTTAATTTGTTCATACTTCTGATTAATTGAACGTCCTGTTTTACCTGTTTTAAAGGTAAAAGCATACGGAGAAGTTTGAATTGTTGTATTTTCTTCTAATCGAGCAGGTACATCATTTGATAAGGCAGTTGTTAATCGTTGATCTTTAATAGCAAAAGTATAACAGAATTCAGGTTTGAAAAGACTACGGATAATAGTATGAGGAACTTGACCATCTTTTGCTAACGTATAAGCAACAAAATCAACTAAAGGTCTAAAAAGATCTAGCAATGTAGATGTTACAATTAATGCTTGCATTCGTGCTTGACGTTGCCAGTATTGTTCTTTATGCCCATATGTTGCAGCTGTTTGTGTTAACCCGGTATAGTTTTGATGCCAGTGATAATACTTAACTAACTCAGTATTAAATGGTTCTTCAAGATCTTCACGCCCGTTATTTTCTGGGTCATCTGTGGGATCATACTCAAGGAATGGAACAAGCCAGGAGTAATTACCAGTATGAACGGGATCTGCTTCACATCCGCGTTGGTATAAATCACTATAACTATTTGTATAGGAGTCAATAAAGAACCAGTTTTTATATGTTCGACGATCTTTATTTCGTTTGAAATTATATTTAAATGCTAAATCATCTTGATAATTCAATAAAAGTTCTCGAGGCATAAAGACACCTTTAAATACCGTTGTGCTATTTAAAACTTCGCCAATCGAGCGCCACGCATCAGTAAAAATTGGTAGACGACCACTTCCTTGTTGATGAGCCCAATAATCTACATGCATAAATAACAAGGGTTGATTCTTTTTGAAGTTTTCACGTAATGGATCAAAATTTAAATAGAGATGATTTACATAGGTGTCAAAGGCTTCAAAATCTTGTTGACGGTGTTCAGGCAATCGATCTAAACAACGTGTTTCATGTCCAAAACGGCCTTTGTAGTATAACCATTCCCCCGCTAAACCAGAAATTAAATACAAGATATAATTTAAGATTACTGAACTCTGGTCAGATGCCCATGGCATAAATACATTTTCAACACGTAAGAAATCCATCGTTTCTTCTACTTTTCGATTTAAGAAACGAACTTGGCGAATATCACCAGGATCTTCAACCCATTTAAAAACAAAGAAACGTGCTGTCTGATAATATGCAAGCGACATTGTATCTCTTTCATATTCTGTTTCATCAGCTATCATAGTTTTTCGACGTTCTTTGAATGTAGGAACATCTGGTGCACGGTGGATATACCAAAAATCGTCCGGAATTTTCTCTTCTTCAGCTTCTAACCCTAATTCATATTCTAAAGCTTTCTGGGCATCAGATTTTTTATTGAGTTCTTTGTAAATCGAAATTGTTCGTACTACTTCAGCTGTTTCCAGAGTTCCATTTGTGTGTACATATCCATTCTCCTTTTCCATAAGGTTCATGGACGTATTACACATTTTAGCAATTTGTTTCCCGAAATGACCTGTTGTATCTGCCATAACACGATACCAGTCAACATCGGCTGCGTAAGGATAACCACCTGAATTCGCGCGCATAATACATGAACGTCCAGGTCCAGTTAAGATACCAAATGCTAAAATTTTACCTAATCTTCCAGGTCGTAGTAATGCGGGGTCAGCATACTTGGGATTTGTAGATGAAGCAATGAAAAGGAATGGATAGTTGTATTTATATAAAAGATCAAATTCGACTAATAAAGTCATAATAATCTTTTCTTGGAATCGATATTGCTTATTCCGGAGCTGGAAATTTGTTGCTGTTCGACGAACGTTTGCACGTTGACTTAAGAAAGCTGGGTCACGATAAGTACCACCATCTTCCCCATATTGGTTTGGGGCATAAGTTAATGCAGGATCTTTCTTCTTTCGTACATAGGAACGATTATATGTTAAGGATTCAAAGTCACTAACATACATAATTGAAGGAGATTGGAGGTCCGCTAATTCAAAACAGAAACGAATGCAATCAATAATTGACATTCCAGCAGTTTTTGCAAATTTCTTTGCACTAACGCTATATAATGTTAAATTTAATTCACGGGCAATAGCTTTAACTGTTGTTTCTTTTCCTGTTCCAGATCGACCAATAAAGAAATAACTTTTAATAGGAGTAGTTGGGATCACTACGTCTTTTTTACCAGCTATAATATCTTCTAATAAATTCTCTTGTTCCTCATCTTCGTGGAAGTCACGTGGTCTATCTAAATAATAAACCATATCACAAATCACTTCATCATACGTTCGAATAGAATCACCAACATCTCCAAAATGAATGTTGTTTTGCTCGGGAACATAAAAAGAAAATCCAAGAGAACGAAGTGGGTGATTATCACGGAAAACAATACTTGCCATAATCACTTTACGGAAATTTTCTAACTCATATCCATAAAACGGGTGATTTCGTTGTAAGTATTTTCGTTCATGATAGTTTCCCGTAATATCTGCTGAGAAAATATACGTGATCCCTAAAAAAAGTGTTCCAACAATGATTCCAACTACAAATAGTTGACAAATCCATGTGAAGAAAGTAATAGGACTGGCCGCTGATTCAACTGCGACTGGACGTAGTAAAAGACGGAATAAACCAATTACACCTGAATTTACACCTGTTAAACGATAATCATCCCAATTTTCCCATTCTTCAAGACTTTCATCAATGTCTTCTGCGTAAACAGAAGGCCAATCACTCCAGTAAGCACGACCAAATAAAGAAGATCTTTGATCTCCTTGTAACCAATAGTTCGCAATTTGATCAAAAGGTCCAGTTTTTACCCAATCTGTAAAAGCACGGGCAACATGTAAAGGTGGCTGATATTTTCCAACCCACTCATACGATTGCATACCTTGTGCTAATCGATAATTATCATAACGGGTAAAAATTGGTGAGACGGGTTGACCACGTCGTGAAGCAAACTGATCATGTACGTGAGGGGTCGAATCAACAAGATCAAATCCCAAAGCTTCTAACCAAACACGTTCACTTGCTGTTATAGTGTCTGAAACTGGAGTCGAACTAGTCTTAATTAAAGGAGCATATGGCTCCTCACGAAGAAATGATAGATTGGAATCTGTTGATCCTTGTGATTGAATACTATATTCAAGGACACGTTGACCAGCTAGACGTGGGTCCGGGTCGGGAATGTTCATGAAATTACCGAGCGAGTCACTATCCAAAATCTCTGCATAAAGATCATTTTCTAATTCAAAAATTACATCTTTTGATTTCTTTTTAGGGTGACGTTCGAGATAATACCCTTGAAGAGCTGAACGCTCAAAAAGATGCGAGAAACGATAATAAATATCAGGATTTTTATCTTTCTTCTCCTTCTTCTCTTTCTTTTTCTTCTTTTTGTTACGAACAAGTACCAATTGACTTTGGTCGTGGCTTGGGGCTTGTTGGAAGAGCTTTAAATTTTGATCTGATAACGTATCATAAATCGTACGATGACTAAATTGAGGATACCATTCCCAGTATGCACGATTTGTAGGTAAGACTGTTAAGAAAGGTAAATAACGATATTGACCAATGTTATCAGGATTTGCGTCATACTGTTCAGTCGTGTTACTAGGTAAATAGTCAAGGTGTGGATAATCATCGTTACTATTTGCAACAAGACCAATTGTTAATTCGTCATTAAAAACGAGTGTATTTAGATCATCTAGATAATTATCAATGAATGGGAAATTCAGCTCGGAATCTTTGGAATATCCAATTGATGTTTGATTCGATAATGTTTTTACTGTTTGATCATTGATTTCATATTTATTTGAATTATATTTCGTTCGATTAAGACGCTCTGTTCGCCATAATGTTTCTGGTGAAATTCCAAGCTTGTGTTGTTTTTGTTTGTTGTCTAAATGTGAATTACCGGCTGCCGAAGACGAAACAAAAAAGCTACTCGCAAGAGCAAATGGGTCTACAATGTGATCAAATTTCCCCTTTTCAAATGTTTCAAAACGAGAAGGTTGATAAAGTTCTAAGAATGCTTGATTAAAATTAAATTCATGCTGTCGTGGTGCTTTAATTGTACCATCGCTATCTTTGGTGTGTGTTTGATCGTCATCCGTAAAGAACTCTACCCAGCGCTCTTGTAAAGTTTTAAAATTAAGAAGATTTTTAGGAATCTGACTCTGAATATAATGAACGTCGTGTAAAAAATGGAAAACTGAATTACCAATGTCTAAGTTTTCATTTACTGGATTACCGAAGTACCCAAGTGATTTAGACTGTGTTACTGCATGTAACGGACCCTGACCCTGATCCACACTGTCTAATACGTTTGAGGTAGAACGGTTTAACTCAGGATCAACAAAATGACGTGCATCATAAATTGAATTAATTTTTCGTTTTTCTTTTTTAGGTTTTGGAACTTGTTTATTTAATTTTTGTTGCGCTTTTTTACGTAATTTTAGGCGTACGTCTACTTCTGACCAATCTGAATCTAAAAAAGTAACATGTTCCCATTGACGCATTACGCGTGTAAGAGCAACCCCAACTTCCTGATCTGAGAAAATACGCTGTCGAAGAAGTCGGTTTACCTGAAATGAATTAAATTCATCGAGTTTATTAACGGATTCAAATAAAGAGCTTAACGTTTCATTCGAGATTGAATTTTCATCTTCACCATGGAATGTTCTTAATCGATGTAATAAACTTTCCATCGACGTCAATTCACCTTCAGTTGGTGCTCCATAATACTCTAAATTGAGGTTGAAAGTAAGGCGTGAATTTCCTAAATTATCAAGTTGAGTAGTGAGTAAATTATTAAAGATTAGCTCTTTCATCCCTGGCGATAAATTAGAGGTAAAAGCACTGTTTAAACCTTTTTGAATATCATCTCGTCGTTTCTGTGCGGATTTAATGAAATATTTAGTCTTACGCTCAAGCTTGTTATATGTTGAAATGATCTGTTCATTGGGTCCCGTTTGGTATTGAAGACGCCAAAAGTAAACTTGTGCCATTGGGGGAATCGGGTTAAAACCAAGATTTTTTGGTTTTAGGCTATCTTGAAGACCAAGAGTTAGCATAAACCATTGCGGATCAATCCGAATATAGCGTTTTCTTCCACTTGTAAATAATTGATTTGAATAAGGCGTTACACAAGGTGCATTAAGATATAAATCTTGCACCGAGTTAGAATTTGTTTTCCAATTACTCGAATTTTGACTAAGCAAAAAGACAAGCCCAGCTGGGTTTAACTCAAGAGAAAGAGCAGGGGTTGTATCTTCTTCACTTAGTTTTTCATTGCGAGCAGCCACATAACCCACGTTCAGTTCTAAAAGGGTAGGGTTTGTAATAACGTGTGTTAATAATTGATATGTTCCGTGCTGACTAGTTTCAGCCCATGTCTTTGCGGCCGGGTCTACAAGGTGGCGCCAGTTTTTATATCGTGTAAACTGATAAGCTCTTCTAGGAATAGGGAAATTTGTTTGTAAGAAAAGTCTAATTTCGGGTCCCCAACGACGACAATTAAAATCAAAAATCTGAAACTCCGTTCGATGACTGAAATAACGAATTGGAGGAACCTTGGATCGTTTTCTAGATCTTCTCGGAACTTGTCGAGATGGAATTAAGGTCTTTTGTTCAAGATCAATAGTAGATTTTTTCTCTAATACCAAAGTGAGCGAAGCTGGATAAATCTCTCCACCAAACTGTTTCACATCAATAGTACTAAGGCTCGTTGGTAATTCGTCAGTATAATCCCACGGAAATGCCCCAATAAAGTCTTCAGCACGATGATACCATGGTTGTTTTACCCAGGATGACGGTTCAAAAGGTCTGTTCAAATTTTGACGTTCGGCACTTTGAGGATCCGGATTAAAGTTGTAATTTGTTCGTGAAGTATAAAACCTAGGAGTACAAACTAAACCAACTGGTCGGATAGATTGGTGCTCGATTGTTTGAGCTAATTGATTCATTGCCTGACCAAGACCAGTTTTCCTATTTCGTAAGGTTTTGCGATTCTGGCCAGTTTTTGTTTCTGCGAATGTATGTAACTCTGCAGATGCCCCCAACCAATTTTCATTGAGACGTAAATCCTTTAAGCTAGTTTGATAGGTCTTGTTTAAGTCTGTTGAAAAGACTTGAACATCAGAACCAGATACCTCATATAATCGGTTCTTAAAAAATAAAACTAACGGTGTAGATAAAGATGTTTCGTCCTCTTGAATCGCACCAACGTTTTCTTGAATAGTCTGGAACAAACGTTTTGAAGACGCAAATACTCCTGACTCTTCAAACTCATTACTAATGTCAGAATAAGGGGTAAATGGTTTTAAATACAGATCTTCAACAAGATTTAAGTAAACTTGATCCATATGTTGCACATGGGTTTGAAGTAACTGTTTATTTTGATCTAAAGTTTGTGGTGATTGAGTCGGCATTAGACCATTTTCCTTAATTCGTGATTGTAGTAAAAGACGTAAAAAGTTCAGTTTGGTTTGGAATGGTTGTTGGTCAGAACGAAGATCTTGTTCCGTAAACTCTTCTTTTAAAATTGGAAAATTTTGGACAAAATCTCGGGGATAACCAGGAGGCATTTTACGAAAACGAGAAAAATCTACTTGATCATGAGTTGGTACACCATTAAACCCATAATAATCGGTAGAAACTGGATCAAGATCTTTTTTGATACTAGATTTATAATCGATTAAAGGTTGTTGAGAAACAAAGAGTGGTTCATTTAGATTCCAAGGTTTAGGTGTAAAAGTTTTATGAGCATCTAAGGTACAATTAAAACTAAGAACTTTTGTCGGAGATTTTTCAGTTTTTCGAACTTGCGGAAGCTGCTCTATTACAACCCAAACCCCAGTGAAGAGAACTACACGTGCAAAATAACCCGTAAAAGTTAAAAATCTAGGAAAAAGCTCAAATGGATCAACCATCGTTGATGGTCCGAAACCATACCCGAAGTATTTATCATCACCGGCACGATCTTCTTGTTCTTGCATTAATTGAACATAACTCGCACGGCTTGCATCGGACATCTCTTTAAACGTTTCCTTTTGTTCAGGGCTAAGAGTCTGGTAGCGTCGTTTTTCTTCAGGGAGTAATTTTACTAAAAACTTATCCTCTTCTGAAATAGTAACAACTTCTCCCTCGTGAGGAACATATTCAATTCGAACTGCATCTGCATTAACTTGATGTGGTAAATCAAAACCACACCCTAAACCATTGAATCGCTTCATTAAAAATACGTACGGAATCAATACATGATACGGAATTCCCGTTGCACGTAAACGCATTTCTTCATAATGATCCATACAATCTTCAAGCGTTTCAGTACGTGCAATTCTCTCTTTTGTTCCACCTTCATCAATTGTAAAAATATCAATCTCGGAAAAGAATTGATAACGGGAGCGTTGTGCTAAATCATTTTGTTCGATCTTTTGATAAATAGGACCAAGCTGATCGGCCACCCTAGCTGGCATACTGTCACGATCGACCACCGTAGTCGCCATATCCTCACCCTCGTCTTGTACAAGTTCCAAAAGAGTCATAATTTCTCTTGTAGCACATAAGCCAAGCACTAATGTAAGATAGTTTGTTGTAAACTCCGGAAACCGGCCCATTAAAAAGGAAAACTCGGGCTGTACGGGACCATTTAATAAATAAAAATGCATCCCTTGATATTGTCTACCACGAGTAGGTAAATACTTTTTAGTCATAATGATTTTCGATAGGAAGATAAAATCAACAGGAATTCTCAAAAAACGGAGCTTTGTTGATTAAGAAAAACAGGTAGGCTTTATTTATGGAATATTTATTCAGTAGAGAAGAAGCTCTTTAAAAGATCTTCTTTTCGGAAGGGGAGGGATTCGAACCCTCGGTACGAAATTCGCACGCCGCATTAGCAATGCGGTACTTTAAGCCACTCAGCCACCCCTCCAAAATCATGGAAGAAACCTGTTTGGACTTAGCACCAGTATAACATAAGTTATTTAAAAAGACAAATCCAGTTATTTTTTAAGAAAAATTAATTCTCCTCACCAAATGGAAATGCAACACTCACCTTCAGCAAAAATATTTTATCTGTCATTGAATGGCTCAGGCTCATATTTATTCAATTTCAATGTGTTATTCATTTCAACTTTCATTTCATTTTTTTTATGGGTAATTAAGTCCGTTTGAGAGTGATAAAGCTTTATTAACATAATCGGATTCCTTCAACTTGCGTAACAAAAGAAAGCTATGATATAATAAATAATAGGAAACAAGAAGGAATGGGGGAAGTGGCAGAGTCTGGTCGAATGCACCCGACTTGAAATCGGGAGACTTTAATCGGTCCGGGGGTTCGAATCCCTCCTTTCCCGAGTTTTTATGTTATGCTAGTTATAACAGTAACAAGAAGCGTCCTTAGCTCAGTTGGTAGAGCAACGGTCTCCAAAACCGTTGGTCGTAGGTTCGAGTCCTACAGGGCGTGTTAATACGTTGTTTTTAGTTATCCAACCACGTACTCATGTGGTTGGGTTATTTTTCTAGTATTCAACACTTTTGGATTAAAAAATAAGTTTTAACTAGCAGGGAAGAAAATAAGCCGGGTTTTGTAATAAAAAATCTGAGTTTTTTACGATGATCATTCATCTTGATAATATTTTACAATACTATTCTAGCACCAAGAATTAAGCGACCAAAAAAATCGCTTAATTTTGTTTGCTCTGTGTTAGGGTATACCAAGCTTTATTCTTACAAATAAACTGGTGTGCTCTTACCACACCATTGCACCCTTACAAGATAAAACTTGCGGTTCGTTTTCTGTGGCACTAGCCTCGTGCTAAATGGTTACACATAGAGAATTACTCTATAACATAGTTTCAGATTGAAACCAGAGCCCGGACTTTCCTCAGTTAACATTTTGACAATTTTGTTTTCAAGTAAAAAAGTCAATAACTTAACTGCGATCATCAATTTTCCTTACCCTTCAACAGGACGAGAGAGAAAAGCCGCTAATTCAGCTGCATCTTTTTCTAATTGACCAATAGGGATAGGTTCACCAATTTGTGTTAATGGAATTTCTCGTTGATCAGATAATTTTAAATATAGATTACGTTGAGGATTTAATCCTTCACGAACTTTAATCCCAATAGAAACTACATCATCTAAGGAGAAGGTTAAGCAAAAACGACGGGTTTTTCCGGGGAATCCCCATCGAAAAATACGAACTGTATTGCTATCAAGATCAAACTCGTTAAACCCATCGCCAACCTTTAATAAAATGGTAAATAATTGGTATAAACCAAGTAAAATACCAGCCGATCCGTATAAGCACATTACAAAACCTTGTGGTAAAAATACAATCCCTTCAGCCGATAAAAAAGGTAAGACATTTACTCCAAAATAGCTGGATAACCCAACAATAAGAAACCCAAACGCACCAAGAAAAATAATAGACGATACAACAATATTATTAATCTGACGTGCACCGGTTACATTATAACGTTTAATCATAGGATAGTTTGAGTTAGCAATTAATACTGTTTTTCGCATTGGACTTTTGCATGCGCCTTAAATATAAACGTCACTCGTCTCATTTATTTTAGATCGTGACGTTTATATTTAAGAATACTGTAAAGCTCACAAAAAAGGAATACTAGAAAACCTAAATTAAACAATTTCCGTCCAACCTAATTCTGCTAAACTATTATGACGTGATAAAGGTTTCGAGAGAAGGGTTACTAAATTGCCAGCATTGGTAAAACCATGAATTTGAGAGAAAACAAACTCAACTGACCACTTTGTTGTAATTCCACGTGCTTCAATTGGGTTTGCGTGAGCCATACCTGTAATAACTAAGTCAGGTTGTAATGCTTGAATTCGTTTTAGCTGGAAATAATTATCAGGTTTATGAACAATAACCGGCATGGTAACATCTAATTCCTTACATGTTTGTTGTAATAATTGTAATTCTGCTGCTTGATAACGTTGATCTAAAAATGGAATTCCAATTTCTTGTACCACTACTCCACTACGAATTAAAAAGCGTGCTAATGCAATTTCCAATAAACTGTCTCCCATAAAAAAGACAGTTTTTCCACGGATAGAGGGTAACCCATCTTCCATCTCTTCGAGCTCCAACCAATTTTCACTTTCTCGTTCTAAAAGTTTATTCTGATCAATTGGAACTTGAAGTGCTTTTGCAATTGCTTCAATCCACGCACGTGTTCCATCTGGACCAATTGGGAATGGAGCACTGATTAATTGACATTGACGACGACGCATCAAAGTTGCTGCTGTTCGACTTAAGAAAGGTTGAACACCGCATACATAACACGTTTGATCTAAAGCGGGTAATTCCGAATAATTTTTGCTGGGAAGCCAACCGGCAACTTCAATACCGAAACTATTTAAGTCTATTGTTAATTGATTTGCAACAGAATTCGGTAATGAACCAAATAAAATTAAAGGGGGGTGTGTTTTTGGTTTTACAGTATCACGAGAGACTTGGGGACACCGATTTGCCAACGCAGCTAAAACAGTGTCTTCACCCTGCGTAAATGCGTGATCCAAGCCATTGGCACGAGCAACAACAATTGGAACTTGAATTTCTTGTTCTAAGCGCGGTGCCATTCCCTCTAAATCTTGCTTAATAAGCTCGGTTGTACACGTTCCAATCCAAACAATAACACTTGGGTTACGATCATTCCGAATTTGTAAGCAAAGACGTTTTAGTTCATTATAATCGTTGAGTTGTGCGGAAATATCTGCTTCTTCGAGTTCAGCCATGGCATATCTCGGTTCAGCAAAAATCATAACTCCCATTGAACTTTGTAAAAAGAATCCACAAGTTTTTGTTCCAATTACAAGAAAAAAACTATCTTCTAATTTTTGATATAACCAAGATACGCAACTAATTGGACAAAAACTATGATAATTCCCTGTTTCACATTCAAGTGACTCAAGTTTTGCTGGTTGAACGGCTGTACTAGTGTATGAAATAAAGTTTGTTTTAACCATTGTTTTACTGTTAATTTAGACCATAGCAAATTCACTTTCCTGAATTTTAGCCATTGCTGCTTCGCGTTCGAGTGGGGATGTCGATACTCCTGTGGATAATAATGTAAAAATTGTTCGATCAGGTAATTCCATGGGAACAACTCCTTCTGGATTTGTAGAAAATACGTCTGCTAAACTTAAGAAAGCGCCACAGGTGTATGTCATTAAATCAAATTCACGCTGTTCTTCAATGGTTACTTCTTCTTCTTGTTCAATTTTATTTTCGAGTGCGTCTTCCAGTCGTTTGCGCATATAAATCAGCGGTTTACCTAAAATTCGTGATTCTTTAATTGTTTCAAGTAAAGGCAGAGCCTCTAAAATTGCAAAGGGAGAGGTTTTTGCAAAACGCATAACTAAGTCACGATTTAAGGTACGATTAACAACAACTCCAACAAGACGTAATGGATGTGTTCTTGCTTTTTCTCGGATAGAGGCAAAAATTCGATTAGCAGCAAACAAGGAATCAAAACTATCATCGGTTGTAATGAGACAATAATCGGAGTAGTTTAAAGGAGCTGCAAATCCACCACATACAATATCACCCAATACATCAAAAATAATTACATCATAACTATAAAAAGCATTTAACTCTTTTAAAAGCTTAACAGTTTCCCCAACAACGTATCCACCACACCCAGCACCAGCAGGTGGTCCCCCAGCTTCGACACAATCAACATTAAAAAGACCTTTATAAATAATGTCTTCAGACCAAACGTTTGAATAGACAAAATCTTTTTTCTGTAACGTATCAATAATTGTTGGAATCATAAATCCACATAGGGTAAACGTACTATCATGTTTGGGATCACAACCAATCTGTAGAACTTTACGCCCACGTTGTGCCAAACCAACTGATAAATTACAGCTAACCATTGATTTACCAATACCGCCTTTTCCATACGTAGCTAATTTAAGCAAAGGAAAGTCCTTTTGTGTTTGTTGTTCTGTTGATTCTTGTGTTGATTCTGTCATAATTTTAATTGTAGTTATTGTTTATCCGTCTTTTTTTAGAAAAAAAGACGGATTAAATTAGTATGGCTTTTACTTCTCCGTATCTGCCATACTGTTGTTGAGCCGTGTTGAGATAGCTCGTGATACAGCAAGGACGGAAACGCCAACAAAAACCCCAATAACTGCACCGTTACCAATTTGGGCTGTGGTTGGGGTAACAGTTGTTCCAAGTGACATGCATGCAACTGGCGGGGGCGTCTGACCCCCTTTAGTTGCGTTAGCCGACGGAGTAGAATCTACTCCCCCAGGGCTTGTTGTTGCTGCATCTGCAGCAAGTGGAGAAGGAGAAGGAGGCGCACCCTCCCCCGAAATCGGAATAGGCTTAGACCTACTCTTCTCGCGAGTAGTCTCGCCTGTATTAGAGAACTTTTCATGCGCAGGCTTCTCAGTGGAAGAATTCGTGCGGCTCTTATGGAATTCACGGATTTTTCCTTGGAAAATAAACCATGTGGTCTCCAAAGTCAGGACATACCCGTCAGGGGGTAAAAAGAAGACAGCCACGGCCCCAGCCCACTTTACGTAGGAACTAGAGATAAGACCAAGTAGTGCGCTGTACATAATATTTTATTTTTCTGAATGGACGATGCAGATAGAAAATAATCAAATACGATGAACAAAAAATCTTGTTTAACATACTTGGTCTGGTAAAATGGTTCCCACATGGACGTCATTTCATCGAGATTACTTTCTATCTAATTGAATAGTAGCACATAAAAAATTTAAAGAGTAATTTTGTTTTTAAACATTTATTCAAAGTTTTGTAATTTATTTTAAATGTTTACCGAAAAAATGGACCAATTAAACCTACTTTTCTTCAGAAATAAAAAACTTTAAGAGAAAGAATGAGTTATTCTTCCCCCAGTTTCACAAAAAAACTGGAGGAATTCTTTGTTACTCTTAAAGAGCAACGTTTCGCTTATTAATAACGAGCAACAATGTTTGCTCGATCAAAAGTGGGATCATTATCAATCAGAGCTTCTAAACGAGAGTAATTATTACGAAGATACTCGGGAGCTGTTTTCAAGAATTTAAGAAATGCTTTCTTTTCTTGATCAGAGTCAGGAAGTAAAGACATAAATAACATTCTATCGATTGATTCAGCAGGTAATGCTAAGAGGAAGTCACGAGATTCACGAATTGACTCAACATTTAAATTCTTTGGGTCAAAATATTCAGCAATAAATCTCGTATTAGCTTTGCTAAGCAACTGTTTCGGTACACTAGTATAGCTTAAATCATTACGATTAATTGTTGGTACTAGTACAAGTTTACCTGTTTCAGGATCACGACTAACATATAGCGGCATGAAATCAACTTCGGTTGGCACGAGTGCTTTTCGCCACAATGTTTGCCAAGGTGTGTATGACTCCTTTTTTGTATCAGTCGAACCTGAAGTAAACCCATAGGGTACATTTTCATGTAAGCTAGGTCCAAATCCAGTTACCATCGTCTGATTCTCCCCTAAATGAATGTTTGATGGGAGACTGTTAACAGGTTTTACGTACTCCATGATATCAGAGTTTAACATGTTTTCAACTTCATCACGGTTCGTAAAGGTAAGACGGCGTGCTGTATTTCGACGCCCTTTAAACTGTTGTCGATAGGGAGTATTAAACTTAGATTTAGTTTGTGCACTAGAAACGAACCCTAAAGTAGAACTGTAGGCACTCGCACTATACTCACGCATACTATTATGGTATTCAATTACTTTTTCGTGCGCATGTTCTAATGCTAATGCTTGTGCAGCAGAATTAGTAAGTTGATTGGAGATGTCGTTTGTTGTGGCTGTTGGGTCAACTAAACTATTACGGATTAAACGGTCTGCTAATAAACGAATAGTTAATTGAGTTGTAGGGAATCGATAATAAGACTCATAAAAATTAAATCGGAATGAATTATGTGGGGATACTAATTCACACATTGTTCGTTCATAATCGAATCGGTTAAAGAGACTTGATTCAACCGCATCAATATTAAAATAATCCTCATAAACACCTTGAGAATCACGATTCATTTTATTTTGAACAGCGCGTGTCTGTTTTAGAATGACACGATCGGCACGTTCTTGTTGCGCTTGTAATTCTTCGGGTGTCTGAGTCTGAATCGGAGTTTCTGGTACTGTTGTTGGTTTTGGTTTAATACGGTGACGGGAATTAAGCGTTACAATATCAAAAACTTTAACGGCAGGTTTTACGAGAATAGCTTTCGCAAGGTAGAACTCAAATTGAAGAGCCTTTTGTGCCCAGAAAATTGGATTAACCCACTTTAATCGTTCAAAAACCGTTGGATCAAACCCACTATGCTCAAGTCGAACAGGACCGTCTTTCATTTCATACTTGATTGTGTTGGAATCAATATAATCACGTCGAACAGTCATGTCTTGAGTGTGATCATAATCATCAAGTCGGTTTTGAACAAAATATAGGGGGTTCAGTAAGCGCTTTGTTTCTGTTGCTTCTAAGCGTTTATATTCAATACTATTTGAACTTTTAGGTTTTTGGTTTTCAGTTACACTAAACCACTTTGAAAGAACAGAGTCTGAACTTGTTTCAACTGGCTCTGATCGCATTTTAACTTGTAAACCGCCATCATCTAATGTTGTAACAGAAGTCTCTGATAAAGCTTTTTGGCGTTTGCGATCACGTTGAAGTTTTGTGTCTCTTATTTTATCGAACTTTTCAAGTGCATTAGACGCTTGTTTAGTTTTTGTCTTGAGCCAAGTACTTCGTGCCTCACGACGTACAATATTACTGTTTAATGCGCATCGACGAGGAAGTTCGTTTCCAACTAGAATTGGGGGAGGTAAAATACAAGTATCATCCTCTAATTCATATTTATAGCTATCATCTAATGAATCTTCAAAATCAGTAAATAAACGGAAGGAACCATCACTATTAAAACGACCAGCAGTTTTACTATTCTTTAAAGGTCGACCACGCTCATCTAATCGTGCTAACAAGTTTGTTCGAGCTGCGGGAGTTGGTTTTCGTTGTGCGAAATTTAATCCTTCGGCTACTGCAATTGGACTTGTAGCGTCAAATGTTCGAATTTGTTCATTATCCAGCAACCATGATCCACCTACATTTGGGCGGTCAACAAATGGAAGTGTTTTGTCTTTTCGGTAATTTGGTGCAATGGCAAAACGAGTTGTTCGGGGAGTTTGACGACGTTGTAAAAAACGACGTTTTTGATTCTGTAATAAATACAACATAAAACCACGTGGTCCACCTGCGGATTCATCTCCAATAGCAAGGCCCGTTTCTTCAGTCATTGCGCCGCGTAAATCGTCTTCTTCGTCAGAACGATCAACCATTGATGCATCATCTTGTGCTCGTGCTCTTAAACCACGACTTGTTCGTGCAGCTCGATCCGCATAAGTTGCCGCAATTACTTCGTCTGACTTATAAAGATACATTTCATTTATTTTGTTTTCCCATTCTTTCTCAGCTTCTAAATTATCTTCGTCTCGCCACGAAGCACGGTCGCGTTGTAGGAAATTCTCATCATATTTCTCAAAATTATCTTCTAAGAAATGACGTTCAAAAACACTATCTCTCCATTGATCAAAGTATGGTGTAACCAAAGGTCGTAGATATGTGTGCATATATAAATCATCATCAAATTCATAATACATATCTAACCAATCAGTTTCTCCATCTTCTACGGATGTATCATCTGGGGAAGTAGGTGGAACAATATCACGGAGCCAAAATGTTCGCAGCATCACATTTTCATTTGGTGAGCTAAAACCTAAACCTTCCGATCGAGTCTGTTCATTTGCATAAAATGCAACAGTATTGAAACTAACTGCAAGTGCAAGTGTGAAGAAAAGCAAGCGTAATGTTCGTGTAGCTGTTAATTCAGGTACAATTTCACGAAGATTCCCACTAAAAGGAAGAGTTGGATCCCAACGTTGTTGAATATATAACCAACGGTTAAAGTAAGTTACAACTGCGTCACAAAACCAACCAGCAAGGAAAGATAAGATTGCTGCTCCAAATACTAAGCCAACTGTATACTTAACAAAGTTTAACCCAGTTACGTTCATTAACGTTAATGCTGGTTGTGGGAGAAGGGTAAACCCTTGTACCCCAAGAGTCATTGGAATTGTTAAAGTAACAATAAAAGTATAAAGAAAAATATAGCGGAAACTATAAATGCCATCCCAAGACCATTTCCACTCCAGTTCACGTGGGAGGAGTTTTAAACGTGCCGTTGCCATAGGAGTTCGTCCATCTTCATCAACTGATACAGTATGATAAGTTTCCTCATAATGCCACATACTTTGCAGTAAGAAAATCAAACCAATTGGGAATGTAATTATTGGTGTTAATTTTTCAAAAATAATCTCTGTCTGTGGAATCGGGAAGATAGTTAAACAAAGTAAAACATAATGAGCAGCGACTTGAGCAGCATTAGACACATACCAAGCATAACGCCCATTTGTAAAAAAACGAGATAAACTTAATAATGTACCAACGGTTAAAAACCCAAAAATATGAAAACTGGAAAAAAATCCATTTAAAAACGGAGATAAGCCAACCCAATTTCCAAGAAAATCATCTGATAAAGGTTGGGCATACCAAGAAAAGAATGGATCTCCCCATTCGTGAATATGCGTGAAAACTTCAGGAGTCCCTGCAAATGATTGGGAAATAATTGACGTATGGGAGAAATTAGGATTCGTTTGGATTGGAACAATAAAAAATGAAATAAAACAATCTACCCATGCACGGAACCAGTAAATAATTGTATTAAACGTAGTACCAATACTAAATAGGAAAGTATCAAACCAGGTACCTTCCCAAAATGACCAGATTTGACTATTTTGAAGAATTCCCTTTGGAGTGCCAAAGACATCAGTATCTGTTGTTAGAATCCCTGACATGTATTCATCACCTAATGCCCAACGACTTTGAACGAAAGGTAAAATTGAATCAGGAACACCTTCACTAGGATCAGGGGGTAAATCACGTAATAAATCTGTTGCTCCCGTATCTTCTGCTTCGACAATAACATAATTTGTCATTGCATCATCGGAAAGCTCCCAAAAATCACGGAAATAAGGTGAACTACCAGGTAAACCAACTGATTGACGAATATAGCTCCAAAAATCTTCGATTGCTGTTGATGGAGTATCAATTACTTCAGTAATCGTCGTTTCATCACTGGCGGAATAAAGTGGAAACCAGCTAAACGCCCTTGCTAAAGGATTTTGCATGCTCATAGTTTTGAAAATTTATTTTTTTTACATGAGAATATAATCAACGTATGTCAGAGAAACACACTTAAAAGCTGAAAAGGTTAAAAACCAATACTTTAAAAATTGGAAAAGGGCTAAGATTTATATGTTAACTATTATAACCTACTATAACTTAGACCAACAGAAAAAGCAATACAAATAGTTTTAGCTCTTCCTTCACTGACAAGCAGAAAAATAAGTTACTGATTTCGTCGTAATGTTTTTGTTTGGATAAAGTTTAAAATAAATAAAAGAAGAAGTGACGTAAGTAACATAATAGAACCAAGTGCGGTTGCCGAAGAATAAGAGTAACGTTCAAGTTCTTGGAAAATGAGAACTGGTGCTACTAAATCCTTGAAGGGAACATTTGATGCTACAATAACAACAGATCCAAATTCTCCAACAGCTCGAGAAAAACCTAAAGCCGTACCGGTTAAAAGAGACGGTAACAACGCTGGAAAAATAACATAACGAAAACATTGAAGGGGAGTTGCACCAAGCACTTGCGCAGCTTCTTCGAGTTCAGGCTCTAAGCTTCTCAAAACAGGTTGGACCGTTCGAACTACAAAGGGAAACGAAACAAAAATCATAGCTAACGCAACTCCAATTCGTGTAAAGGCAACTTGAACTCCAAAAGTTTGCATTAACCAAGTTCCTAACCAACTAGAGTCTCCGTATACAGTAGCAAGGGTAATTCCAGCAACAGAAGTCGGTAATGCAAATGGTAAATCAACAGCAGCATCTAATAACCGACGTCCAGGAAAACGATATCGAACTAATACCCATGCTACAAGTAATCCAAATACCATGTTTAAAAGAGCAGCAAGTAATGCTGTAATAAATGTTACTTCATACGCACTAAGCGCTACAGAATCAGTAGCTGCTTGAATAAAGGTGGACCACCCATCTTGTCCAGCACGCCAAAAAAGAGCGCTCATAGGCAGTACAAGAGTCAACATTACGTATGCAATGGCAAGACCTCCAATCAGAGAAAGTCCATTTTTAGTATTAGTAAGTGTCATTTTATAAATTTCCTCATAGCAAATTTTGGAAAAATCGGAATGGCCGGATTTGAACCGACGACCTCTCGCACCCCAAGCGAACGCGCTACCAAGCTGCGCTACATTCCGATTCATTCATAGCTCAGGGCTAATATTATTATAACATAGCTATTCTAAAAAAGCTAGTCGTGTTTTTCCTAAAACTGGTGTAGTTCGGGGTTGTTTTCAAAC